GTAATTAAAGTTTAAAAAAGGTTGGTAATTTTTATTGTAAAAATTAAGAGGAAAATTATACAATTAATTTTATTAACAATAGGATTTTCACCTAATTTTTTTTTTTTTTTTTTTTTTTTTTATTATTTTATATATTAATTTTTAATTTATTTATAAAATATATATTTTAATAAAATATTCATTAGGTAATTTAAATTAGTAATAAATTTTATATGTTAGTATGAATTTCTAATAAATAATTTTTTTTTGCATATTATAAATTTATATATATATATTCATATATTTATTTATAATTAAATTATGAATATTAAATTAGATATATAATATTTATTAAATTATTTTATTAATATATAAAATACTATAATTTAACATTTAATAAATTTATTAATTCCCATTCATCTCTGCATAATATATAGGGACCTATAAATATACTATATTTTAATGTCATATTATTTCTTAAATTAATCTTAAATTCTTAGAGATATGAATTAATAGATATATATTAATTAGTTAAATATTTATATATTAATATATATCTATTAATCCAACTTAGTTATGTATTAAATGAAATTTTTTGTAACGTTCAATATGATTTTTAAAAAAGATGAAAATTATACAATAATTTTCCTTTTATTGAAATTAATTATTTATATATAATTTTTTATTGAAAAATTTCTAAAATTATTTTTTATTATAAAAATTAAATTTAATTATATTTAATAATTTAAATTTTAAAAATTTATATTTTATATAAATTTTTAAAAAAATTATTAATTATCTAAATGAAATTTTATATATAAAAAAAAAAAAAAAAAAAAAAATTTATTTAGATGAATAATATATTTAAATTTATGAATGAAAATTATATAGAAATTATGAAATTTTTAATTTTAAAAATTTTGACAAATTTTTGACAAATTTTGAAATTTTTAAAAAAAGATGAAAATTTAATTTAAATTTTTTAAAAATTTGCGAAATTTTTTGCAAAAAAAATTGCAAAAATTTCAAAATTTTAAGATTGGTCAGAAAGAAATTTATATTAGCGAAATTTGTAATTTTATAGCAATTTAAATATAAATTTTATTTAGAAATATATGAATGAAATTTATATAAACTATGAAAAATAATGATGATTTGTTATTATTACATTACTAATTTTTAATATTTAAATTTAATTAGTTTATATATATTATTTTGTTAAGAGTTTATTTTTAAATGAGTAAATATGTTGAAAAATTTTTATTGTATTAAAATTATTTATATTATTAGGGGATAATATAGTTTAATTTAATTAAAATTTAAGTGTATTTATTGAAAATTTGTTATGGGGAGTAATTACTAATTTTAAGATATTAAAATAATTTAATTATTAATTATAATTTATATTAAAATTTAATTATTAAGAAAGATTAAATAAAGAGATATTTTTTAAAAATTTAATTAAAATTGTTTGAATAAAGTTTTATTTTGGCTTATTAATTTATTGTTAGTTTAATTTATATGTAAGTTTTTGCATGAATTTATATTTATTTTAATAGTATTTATAGTTTATTTATTCGCAGTAATTGATATTATTAATTAAAGAAATTTAGAGATAGTAATATTAAAGAGTATTGATTAAATTTGTGCCAGCAATCGCGGTTATACGAATAATGCAAATAAATTTTATTAGTTAAAGTTAAATTGAATATTATTAAATTTTATTAAATTTATTAAGTGAAATTTTAAATTTATTAATTTTATAAGTAATTATATTGAAGCTTAAAAATTTTTTTAATAAACTAGGATTAGATACCCTATTATTAAAAATGTAAATGTATAAAACTAAGGTAGTATTAGTTATGTTCTTGAAACTTAAAAAATTTGGCGGTATTTTAGTCTATTCAGAGGAACCTGTTCTGTAATCGATAATCCACGATGGACCTTACTTAAATTTGTAATCAGTTTATATACCGTTGTTATTAAAATATTTTATAAGAATGATAATTTTTGAAATTTTATATTAGAAAATATATCAGATCAAGGTGTAGCTTATGTTTAAGTAGAAATGGGTTACAATAAATTTATTTATATGGATGTAAATTTGAAATGTTTATTGAAGGTGGATTTGAAAGTAAAATTATAGAGATTAATAATTTGATTTTAGCTCTAAAATATGTACACATCGCCCGTCACTCTTATTATTAAGATAAGATAAGTCGTAACATAGTAGATGTACTGGAAAGTGTATCTAGAATGCAATTTAAAGCTTATTTAGTAAAGCATTTCATTTACATTGAAAAGATTTTTGTGCGAATCAATATAAATTGATTAGTTTTTATTTATTAATTTATTTAGTTTTTATTTTATATTATTAAAAATAATTATAAAATTTATAGTTTTAGTATTTTATAAAGAAAAAATAATTTTTATTATAGTGTATTAGTATTGTGAAAGAAAATTGAAATATTTGAAAAATTATTATTTTTAAAGAAAATTTAATTTATTGTACCTTGTGTATCAGGGTTTATTAAATAAATATTATATATTTTAATTTTCTCGATTTTAAAAGAGTTAATATATTATTAAAGTTAATGTAATAAAATTATTTTAAATAATATATTAGAAATGAAATGTTATTCGTTTTTAAAGGTATCTAGTTTTTTAAGAAATAAATTTAATTTAGAGGTTTTATATTATTTAATTGGTTGTTTAATTAAATAAATATTTAATTTTAATATTTTATGGGATAAGCTATAAAGTAAAATTTTAAAAGCAAATAGATTATTTTATAAATATAGGCTTAGAAATAGTTATTATTAATAAGTATGTTATAATTTATTTTATAAATTTTAATATTTATTTTACTTTAAATTTCTATTAAAATATTCATTTTAATTTTATAAATGAATCAATAATGATAAAATTAGTATATAATTATGTTAAAATAAATTTATTTGATAAGTTTATGTAAAGAATTCGGCAAAATAGTATTCGCCTGTTTAACAAAAACATGTCTTTTTGTTTGTATAAAAAGTCTGACCTGCCCACTGAATATTTAAATGGCCGCAGTATATTAACTGTGCAAAGGTAGCATAATCATTAGTCTTTTAATTGAAGGCTGGTATGAATGGTTGGACGAAATATTAACTGTTTCATTTAAAATTATAATAGAATTTTATTTTTCAGTAAAAAAGCTGAAATATTATTAAAAGACGAGAAGACCCTATAAATCTTTATATTTAAATTATTTTAAAGTTGTAGATTTTTTTAATTTTATAATAATGATTAATATTTTATTGGGGTGATATTAAAATTTAATAAACTTTTAATTTTTAAAATCATTAATTTATGATTGAATGATCCGTTTTTAACGATTAAAAATTTAAGTTACTTTAGGGATAACAGCGTAATTTTTTTAGAGAGTTCTTATCGATAAAAAGGATTGCGACCTCGATGTTGGATTAAGATATAATTTTAGGTGTAGAAGCTTAAACTTTAAGTCTGTTCGACTTTTAAATTCTTACATGATCTGAGTTCAAACCGGTGTAAGCCAGGTTGGTTTCTATCTTTAGTTCATTAAAATATTTCAGTACGAAAGGACCTAATATTTGATAAATTATTATTTTTATATTGAATATTATTAATTGTATGCTATTTTGGCAGATTAGTGCAATAAATTTAGAATTTATTTATGAATTTTTTTTTCAAATAGTACTTGTTTATAGTAGAAAATTATTTATTTATTGTTGGAATGTTGTTATTAATTATTTTTGTATTAATTAGTGTTGCATTTCTGACTCTATTAGAGCGAAAGGTATTGGGATATATTCAGATTCGTAAGGGTCCGAATAAGGTTGGTATTGTTGGGGTTTTACAGCCTTTTTGTGATGCAATTAAGTTATTTACTAAGGAACAAACTTATCCTTTATTGTCTAATTATATTTCATATTATTTTTGTCCTATTATTTCTTTTTTTCTAGCATTGTTAGTATGGATATGTATACCTTTTTATGTTAAATTGTTTTCTTTTAATTTAGGGTTGTTATTTTTTATATGTTGTATTAGTTTGGGGGTTTATTCTGTAATAATTGCTGGTTGATCTTCAAATTCTAATTATGCATTATTAGGTGGGTTACGAGCTGTAGCTCAAACTATTTCTTATGAAGTTAGTTTAGCTTTGGTATTAATAAGATTTATATTTTTAATTGGGGGGTTTAATATATTAATGTTTAGAAAGTATCAGTTATTTATTTGATTTATTTTTATTATATTTCCTTTGTCTTTAGTGTGATTTAGAATTTCTTTGGCAGAAACTAATCGGACTCCTTTTGATTTTGCTGAGGGGGAATCTGAATTGGTTTCAGGATTTAATGTTGAATATAGAAGAGGGGGGTTTGCTTTAATTTTTATAGCGGAGTATGCGAGAATTTTATTTATAAGAATGTTATTTTGTGTAATATTTTTGGGTGGAGATTTATTTTCATTTTTTTTTTATTTTAAATTAACTTTTATTTCTTTTTTATTTATTTGAGTACGAGGTACTTTACCTCGATTTCGATACGATAAATTAATATATTTAGCTTGAAAAAGATTTTTGCCTTTATCATTAAATTTTCTTTTTTTTATTATTGGATTAAAGGTTTTATTTTTATGTTATATATAGAATATTTGTATTATATTATATTATAATATATTATATTATATTATATAATGAATTATTTTTAGTAAAGTTAATAGAATTTTTAAATTCTATCTTATGTTTTCAAAACATATGCTTATTCAAGCTCATTAACTAATTTAATAAATTATCTCATAATTTAATTATTAGTGGGTTTAGTATAAAATATGAAAAATAAATAATAGTTAAAATTTGTCCAATAATAATATATGGTTCTTCTACTGGTCGAGCTCCGATTCAGGTTAATAAAATTACTGTAATTAATATTAACCAGAATATTATTTTATTAATAGGGTAAAATTGAATACCTTGAAATTTTCTTAGGTGATAAAATGGGAGAATTATTAAAATTGCAATTGATATAATTAGAGCTATTACTCCTCCTAATTTGTTAGGAATTGATCGTAAAATTGCATAAGCAAATAAGAAGTATCATTCTGGTTGAATATGGATAGGTGTTACTAATGGATTAGCTGGGATAAAGTTGTCAGGGTCTCCTAATATGTAAGGATTAGTTAATACTAAGATAGTTAGAATTATTAATATTATAATAAATCCAACAATATCTTTAAATGTGAAGTATGGGTGAAATGGGATTTTGTCTGTGTTTGAGTTTAATCCTATAGGATTATTTGATCCTGTTTCATGTAAGAATAAAATATGAATTATTGTGGCTGCAATGATAATAAATGGTAAAATAAAGTGAAAGGTAAAGAATCGGGTTAATGTTGCATTATCAACAGCGAATCCTCCTCATACTCATTGAACAAGGTCAATTCCTAAATAAGGGATTGCTGATAGTAAATTAGTAATTACAGTGGCCCCTCAAAAAGATATCTGCCCTCATGGTAATACATATCCTATAAATGCAGTTCCTATTACTAAAAATAAAATAATAACTCCTATTAGTCAAGTAGGAGTGAATAGATATGAATTATAGTATATTCCTCGTCCTACATGAAGGTAAATGCAAATAAAAAAAAATGATGCACCGTTAGCGTGTATGGTTCGTAATAATCATCCATAATTTACATCTCGGCAAATATGGTCAATTCTATTAAATGCTAAGTTGATATCAGCTGTATAATGTATTGCTAAAAATAAACCTGTAATAATTTGGATTATTAGGCATAATAATAATAAAGAGCCAAAATTTCATCATATAGAGATATTTACAGGGGCTGGTAAATCAATTAATGATCTATTAATAATTTTGAAAATTGGATGGTTGGTTCGTAAAGGTTTATTCATTAGTTAAATATAGGTCGTAAAGGTCCTTTAAATAAATTTGTAATTTTTACTACTGCAATTAAAGTGATTAGTAAATAATTTATTAATAGAATTGTTATTAGATTTGTAGGATAATTGTATAATTTATTTAATGATAATGAGATTTCTGTAATATAAGAATTTATGTTATTAATTTGTGTAATTTCTAAATTTTTATATTGAAGTAATGTATTTTTATCAATTGTAAATAATAAAATTATTATAATAAAAAAGATTATTGATATTAATAATAATATTTTTATAGATATAGAAAATATTTCATTAGAAGCTAAAGATGTGACATAAATGAATAATACAAGTATTCCTCCTAAAAAAATTAAAAATAAAATAAATGAAAATCAAAATCTTTTATATATTAATCCTGAAAATAGGCAAATTATTGTAGTTTGAATTAAAAGTGTTAATCCTATGGCTAATGGGTGTTTTATAATTATAAAAGTTAATCTGATTATTAATATAAGTGTAATTAATGTTCATTGTATAATGTCAAGAGGTAGTTTAAATAAAATATTAATTTTGGGGATTAATGATAAAGTAATTCTTTCTTCTTGAAGTTTTAAAAGATATAATCTTATTTTTGATTTACAAGACCAATGTTTTTATTAAACTATTAAAACTAATGATAATTTTGAATTGAATAATTTCTAGATTATTAATTGTTATAGGAATTATTACTTTTGTAATGAGTCGTAAGCATTTGTTATCAATATTATTAAGTTTAGAATATATTGTTTTAGGGTTATTTTTGTTATTGTTTATTTATTTAAGTATATTGGGATCTTTATATTTAGTAATAGTATTTTTGGTTTTTAGTGTTTGTGAAGGTGCTTTAGGTGTTTCTATTTTAGTTTCAATAATTCGAACTCATGGAAATGATTATTTTCAAAGCTTTAATGTTTTACAATGTTAAAAATTATTTTTTTTATTTTTTTTATATTACCAATATGTTTAGTTCAAGATATATATTGAATGGTTCAAATTTGTTTATTACTAGTTAGATTTATTTTTATTTTAATAAATAATTTTTGTAATTTTTTTATGTTTGTATCTTATTTTTGGGGGTGTGATTTAATTTCATATGGATTAATATTATTAAGTTTATGGATTATTTTTTTAATATTGATGGCAAGTGAATCTATTTATAAGTTTAGAAGTCATTTAAATTTATTTTTGTTTAATATTATAATGTTGTTAATTTTTTTATTATTGACTTTTAGAAGAATAAATTTATTTGGGTTTTATTTATTTTTTGAAAGAAGATTAATTCCCACATTGTTTCTTATTTTGGGGTGAGGGTATCAACCAGAACGTTTACAAGCGGGTATTTATTTATTGTTTTATACTTTATTAGTTTCGTTGCCTATATTAATTTGTATTTTTTATTTATATGGGAAGGTTGGTTCTATAAATTTTTATATTTTAGGTAATTATTTATTTAATTATGATTTTATTTATTTTTCAATAATTATAGCTTTTTTAGTTAAAATGCCGATATTTTTAGTTCATTTATGACTACCTAAGGCTCATGTAGAGGCTCCGGTATCTGGGTCAATAATTTTGGCTGGAGTAATATTAAAATTAGGTGGATATGGGTTATTACGAGTAATGTCTTTTTTGCAAATGATGAGTTTGAAGTTTAATTTTATGTGAGTAGGGATTAGTTTAGTAGGAGGGGTATTGGTAAGATTAATTTGTTTATATCAGACAGATTTAAAGGCTTTGATTGCTTATTCTTCTGTGGCTCATATGGGTATTGTATTATCAGGATTAATAACTTTGACTTATATGGGAGTTTGTGGATCTTATGTTTTAATAATTGCTCATGGATTATGTTCTTCAGGTTTATTTTGTTTAGCAAATATTTCTTATGAACGATTAGGAAGTCGTAGATTATTGATCAATAAGGGTTTATTAAATTTTATGCCTTCTATAACATTATGATGATTTTTGTTGAGATCTTCTAATATAGCCGTTCCTCCTACTTTAAATTTATTAGGAGAAATTTCTTTAATTAATAGAATTATTAGATGATCTTGGGTAACTATATTTATAATGGCATTCTTATCTTTTTTTAGAGCTTCTTATACTTTATATTTATATTCTTATAGACAACATGGTAGGGTATTTTCTGGGATTTATTCTTTTAGAAGTGGAAGAGTGCGAGAGTTTTTAGTTTTATTTTTGCATTGATTTCCTTTAAATTTATTGATTTTAAAAAGAGATGTGTGTATGTTATGATTATAATATTTAAATAGTTTAATAAAATATTGATTTGTGGTATCAAAGATAAGAGTATGTTCTTTTTAAATCATTAAGTATTTATCAATTTGTGTTATTAGTTTTATTTCTTTATTTTTAATAAGATTATTTATTTTTTTAATTGGTGTTATTTTTATTATAAATGAATTTATTTTGTTTATTGAGTGGGAAGTAGTTTCTTTGGGTTCTATAAGAATTGTGATAACTTTATTATTTGATTGGATTAGTCTATTTTTTATATCGTTTGTATTAATAATTTCTTCTTTAGTAATTTTTTATAGAAAGGAATATATAGAGGGAGATTATAATATTAATCGATTTATTATATTAGTTCTTATATTTGTATTTTCTATGATATTATTAATTATTAGACCTAATTTAATTAGAATTTTATTGGGGTGAGATGGGTTAGGACTTGTTTCTTATTGTTTAGTAATTTATTTTCAAAATGTTAAATCTTATAGAGCTGGTATATTGACTGTCTTATCTAATCGAATTGGTGATGTGGCATTGTTATTGGCTATTGCTTGAATGTTGAATTATGGAAGATGAAATTATATCTATTATTTGGAAGCTATGAAGGGTAGTTTTGAAATATTAATTATTGGGCTGTTAATTTTATTAGCAGCTATAACAAAAAGAGCTCAAATTCCTTTTTCTTCATGATTACCGGCTGCTATAGCAGCTCCTACTCCAGTTTCTGCTTTAGTTCATTCTTCAACTTTAGTTACTGCTGGGGTTTATTTGTTAATTCGGTTTAATATTTTAATAGAATTTTCTTTTATTAGTAATTTATTATTGTTATTGTCAGGATTAACAATATTTATATCTGGGTTGGGTGCTAATTATGAGTTTGATTTAAAGAAAGTTATTGCTTTATCTACATTGAGACAATTAGGGTTAATAATAAGAATTTTATCAATAGGATTTTATAAATTAGCTTTTTTTCATTTATTAACTCATGCTTTATTTAAAGCTTTATTATTTTTATGTGCTGGTTCTATTATTCATAGAATAGGTGATAATCAGGATATTCGTTATATGGGTAGATTAAGATTAATAATACCTTTTACTTCTTCTTGTTTTTATATTTCTAATTTAGCTTTATGTGGTATGCCTTTTTTAGCAGGGTTTTATTCTAAGGATTTAATTTTAGAAATAGTTTCTTTATCTTATATAAATTTTTTATCTTTTTTTTTGTATTTCTTTTCTACTGGATTAACGGTTTGTTATTCTTTTCGATTGATTTATTATACTATAACGGGAGAAATAAATTTTTTTTCTGTAAATATATTTAATGATAATAATTGATTTATATTAGTAGGGATATTTGGATTATTGGGGTTTAGAGTAATTGGTGGAAGAATGTTAAGATGATTAATTTTTCCTACTCCAATATTGGTAGTTCTTCCAATTTATTTAAAATTATTAACTTTATTAGTTTGTATATTGGGGGGTTTAATTGGCTATATTATAAGTAACGTTAAAATTTATTTTTTAAATAAATCTTTAACAAATTATGATTTATCAGTATTTTTAGGTTCAATATGATTTATACCTTATATTTCTACTTATGGAATTATTAATCATTATTTAATTTTTGGTAAAATAATTATGAAGTCTCTTGATTGTGGATGGTCGGAGTATTTTGGAGGGCAACAACTTTATTTCAGTTTAGTAAGTAATTCTAGGTTAAATCAAGTGATACAAAATAATAATTTAAAGGTTTATTTGTTAACTTTTGTTATTTGAGTATTAATATTGTATATTTGTTTATTGATTATTTATTCAAATAGCTTATTATTAGAGTATAATATTGAAGATATTAGGGAGATTATTTAATCTTTGAATAATTGAATTAAAATTAGTAATTTATAAAAAAATATTTTTAATTTTACAATGAAAATGTAATGTTTTTATTAAACTATATAAATTTAGAAGTATAAATGGAATTTAACCATTAAAAGAAAAAAGTTAGCAGCTTTTACTTGTTCGTCATACTTCTTTAATTGGAGATTTTTCTCAATTTTATCATTAACAGTGATAGGCCTCTTTTTGGCTTCAATTAATAAATAAGGGTAAATATACCTAAAATTAGGTCGAAACTAATTGCAATAAATCGCTTCATATTTAATTTATAAGGTAGATTGATATTCAATACTTTTTGAATGCAAATCAAATGTTATAATTAACTACAACCCTTAATTTGATCAATTTAATATACCTTGATTTCATTCATGATATAATCCTAAAACAAGAATTATAATAAAGATGGTTGATGTAATTGTTCATGATATTATTGAAGAAAATTTTAAAATTGGAATAATAGGTAAGATTAGGGTAATTTCAACATCGAAAATAAGAAAGATAATAGTAATTAAGAAGAATCGTAAAGAAAATGGTAAACGTGAAGAAGATTTAGGATCAAATCCACATTCAAATGGAGATGTTTTTTCTCGATCTGTAAACGATTTTTTTGACAATGAGGAAGCCAGCAGTATAACAATTATTGAGATTATTATAATAATTAATGTAGTAATAAATATTGAAAGAATTATTTATACTATATTTTTATAGACTTTATGATTGGAAGTCAAATATACTTTTTATATTATATAAATAATTAATTATATTCCTCATCAATAAATTGAAACGAATAGAAATAATCAAACAATGTCTACGAAATGTCAATATCATGCAGCAGCTTCAAAGCCAAAGTGATGTATTTTTGAGAAATGATTGTTAAGTAATCGGACTAGACAAATTAATAAAAATGAAGTTCCAATTAGGACATGAATTCCATGAAATCCAGTAGCTATAAAGAATGTAGAGCCATAGACTGAATCTGCAATAGAAAATGGGGCTTCATTGTATTCATAAGCTTGTAAAATTGTAAAGTAAATACCTAATAGTACAGTAAAAAATAGACCTTGAGTGGCTTGAGAATGGTTTCCTTCTATCAAACTATGGTGAGCTCAAGTTACTGTAATTCCTGAAGTTAATAAAATTACTGTATTTAATAATGGAATTTGAAACGGGTTAAAAGGGATAATTCCTATGGGAGGTCATATAACTCCTAATTCAATAGAAGGAGAAAGGCTTATGTGGAAAAAGGCTCAAAAAAATGAAATGAAAAATAAAACTTCTGATATAATAAATAAAATTATGCCTCATCGTAATCCAGTAGTAACAGGTTCTGTATGTAGGCCTTGAAATGTACTTTCACGGGATACGTCACGTCATCATTGAAAAACTGTTATGATTGTAATTAAATTACCTAGCATAAAAAGTGATAAATCATATTGATGAAATCATTTTACTAGGCCTCTTACAGTTGTTATAGCTCCAATTGAAGCAGTTAATGGTCAAGGTCTGTAATCTACAAGATGAAAGGGATGATTTGAGTGGATTGACATTAATTTACTTCTCTAGAATATAAAGTTCTTAGAATTGCAAATACATAAGATTGGATTATTGCTACGGCAGATTCTAATACTAATAAAGCAATTTGAGTTACAATTAATAGTGATAGAATAATGGTCGGTAATTGAATTCCTGTGTTTCCTAATAAAGTTATTAATAAATGTCCAGCGATTATGTTGGCTGATAAACGAACAGCTAAAGTTCCTGGTCGAATTAGATTTCTAATAGTTTCAATACAAACTATAAATGGTATTAAAATAGGAGGTGTTCCTTGTGGCACTAAATGGGCAAATATGTGTTGTGTATTATTTATTCATCCAAATAATATAAAACTCAATCATAAAGGTAAAGCTATGGAAAGAGTTATTGAAAGATGACTAGTTCTAGTAAAAATATAAGGGAATAGTCCTATAAAATTGTTAAAAAGAATTATTGAAAATAGAGAAATGAATATAAATGTTGAACCGTTTGATCTTATTGGTCCTAGTAAAGTTTTGAATTCATTATGTAAGATTATTGTAATATTATTTCATATAATATTATAACGTGAAGGTATAAGTCAGTACATAGAAGGAATTATTAAAATACCTAAGAATGTGCTTATTCAATTTAATGAAAAATTAAAAATTCTTGAAGATGGGTCGAATACTGAAAATAAATTTGTTATCATTTTCAATTTATAGAAATTATTTTATTTATATTAATTAAATTAGATTTAGGTATATGAGGAGTAAAGCAGTAATAATTTATTGTATTGAATAGTAAAAATGTTATTGTAAATACAATAAATAATCTTAATCATCTGATAGGAGATATTTGTGGTATTAAAAAATATCATAATATTGATTATTTTAGTTTGACAAACTAATGTTATAATTTAACTAATTTTTTCATTAGAAGTAAGTGCTAATTTACTATTTAATGGTTTAAGAGACCAGTACTTGCTTTCAGTCATCTAATGTTAATTAAATTTTTGAAATTCATTTAATGAAGAAATTTACTGGGATTCTTTCAATAACGATTGGTATAAAACTATGATTTGCTCCACAAATTTCAGAACATTGACCATAAAAAAGACCTGGTCGATTAATTAAGAAATTGGTTTGGTTTAGTCGACCTGGAGTACCATCAACTTTTACACCAAGAGAGGGGATTGTTCAGGAATGAATTACGTCAGCAGCTGTTACTAAAATACGAATTTGGGTATTTATAGGAGTAATAACCCGATTATCTACATCTAGTAATCGAAAATCATTTATAGATAATTCGTTTGTTGGGATTATATATGAGTCAAATTCAATATTTGTAAAATCTGAATATTCATAGCTTCAGTATCATTGATGGCCAATTGTTTTTAATGTAATTGATGGTTCATTAATTTCATCAAGTAAATATAGAAGACGAAGAGATGGGAAAGCAATAAAAAGTAAAACAATTGCAGGTAAAATTGTTCAAATAATTTCAATAGTTTGACCATGTAGTAAGTATCGATTTACATATTTATTTAAGAATAGAGCAAATAATAGGTATCCTACTAATATTGTAATTATTACTAGAATTAGTAAGGCATGATCATGAAAAAATGTAAGTTGTTCTATTAAGGGGGATGAACTGTCTTGAAGGGATAAATTTGATCATGTTGACATTAGGTTCTAATAAAAGTAAAATACTTTATATATGAAGCTTAAATTCATTGCACTAATCTGCCATATTAGAAATTAGTTAATAGTGGGAGTTCAGAATAAGAGTGTTCAGAGGGTGGTGTATTTTGTAATCATTCAATTGATGAATTTAATTGGATAGGAAATAATACTTGTCGTTGTGATAGTAATCTTTCTCAAATAATAAATAGAAATAATAAAATACTTAAAAGAGAAATTGATGACCCAATAGTTGAAATTACATTTCATGTGGTATAAGCATCTGGATAATCAGAATAACGTCGAGGTATGCCAGCTAACCCTAAAAAGTGTTGAGGGAAAAAGGTTAAATTTACTCCTAAAAATATAATGACAAATTGGCTTTTTAATAGTTTAATATTTAATGTTAATCCTGTAAATAATGGAAATCAATGAATGAATCCAGCTATAATGGCAAATACAGCTCCTATAGATAAAACATAATGGAAGTGAGCTACTACATAATATGTATCATGTAAAATAATATCAATAGATGAATTAGCTAAAATTACTCCAGTTAATCCTCCAACTGTAAATAAAAAAACAAACCCTAAAGATCATAAAGTTGCAGGAGAGTAGTTGATTTGTGTTCCATGTAAAGTTGCTAATCATCTGAAAATTTTAATTCCAGTTGGTACAGCAATAATTATTGTTGCTGAAGTGAAATAAGCTCGTGTGTCAACGTCTATTCCAACTGTAAATATATGATGAGCTCATACAATAAATCCTAATAATCCAATAGCTAATATTGCATAAATTATCCCTAATGATCCGAAAGTTTCCTTTTTTCCTGATTCTTGTCTAATAATATGAGAAATTATTCCAAATCCTGGTAAAATTAAGATATAAACTTCTGGATGACCGAAAAATCAAAATAAATGTTGATAGAGAATTGGATCTCCTCCTCCTGCGGGATCAAAAAATGATGTATTTAAGTTTCGATCTGTTAATAATATTGTGATAGCACCGGCTAATACAGGAAGAGATAATAGTAATAGTAAAGCTGTAATTCCGACTGATCAGACAAATAAAGGTATGCGATCTAGTGAAATTCCTGTTGATCGTATATTAATGATAGTAGTGATAAAATTAACTGCACCTAAGATAGATGAAATACCTGCTAGATGTAAAGAAAAAATTGCTAAATCAACAGATGGGCCTCCATGAGCGATATTTGAGGATAAAGGTGGATAAACTGTTCATCCTGTTCCAGCTCCGTTTTCCACTATTCTTCTTACTAATAGTAATGTTAATGATGGAGGTAATAATCAAAATCTTATGTTATTTATTCGAGGGAATGCTATATCTGGAGCTCCTAATATTAATGGTACTAATCAGTTTCCAAACCCTCCAATTATAATAGGTATAACTATGAAGAAAATTATAACAAAAGCATGAGCGGTTACGATTACATTATAAATTTGATCATCGCCAATTAAGGCTCCTGGATGTCCTAATTCAGCTCGAATTAAGATTCTTAGTGAAGTTCCAATTATTCCAGATCAAGCTCCAAAAATAAAATATAATGTTCCAATATCTTTATGATTAGTCGAGAATATTCATTGTTGCGATTAAATGGCTGAAGTTTAGGTAATAGATTGTAAATCTATTTATGAGATATATTCTCTTTAATCATAAGGCTTTATAGTCAATAATGATATTAGATTGCAAATCTAAAGGAGTAAAAAATACTAAGGCTTAAAAGATTATTCTTATATTTATAGCTTTGAAGGCTATTAGTTTATTTAACTTAAGGCCTTAAAATAAAAAGTATATTGATGATAATAGGAATAGTCCCATTATAGAAAAAAATGAACATGTAATCATAATTTTTATCGAAGATATTTTATAAAATGATATAGTTAATCAGTTATTTTCGTAGTAATTTAATATAAAAATTCTGTAACATAATCGTAAATAAAAAAATAATGTAATTAATGTTATAGAAGTTATAAATACTATTAAAAATAATTGATTATTCATAGATAATGATTGGATAACAATTCATTTTGGGAAAAATCCCAAAAATGGGGGTAATCCACCTAAAGATAATAAATTTAATATAAAAAATAACTTTATATATTTAGAGTAAAATATCAATGATAATAATTGATTGATATGAGAAATTTTAAATGTTTCAAATAAATAAATAATTGAAAAGGTTAAGAATGAATATGTAGTGAAATATATTGTAAATAAATTATTTCTGTAAAATATAGCTGTTATTATTCATCCAAGATGATTGATTGATGAGTAGGCTATTAACTTCCGTAATGACGTTTGGTTGAATCCTCCTAATGCTCCGATTAATCTAGACAAAATAATTCTTGTAATTATCAATGGATTTACAATAATATAAGAAATTAATATTATAGGGGCTAATTTTTGTCAAGTTATTAAAATTAATGAATTTTTTCAAGATAGTCCTTCTATTACATTAGGAAATCAAAAATGAAAGGGTGCAGCTCCTATTTTTATCATTAAAGATAATATAATTATTATTTTAGACAAGAATACTAGTGTTAAATTAAAAGAATTTATTAACATTAAAATTGCTGAAAATAATAATACTGAAGACGCAAGTGCTTGTGTTAAAAAATATTTTAGTGAGGATTCAGTTGATATTAATTTATTATCTCTTATTAGGGGGATAAAAGCTAATAAATTAATTTCTAAACCTATCCAAGCTCTTAATCAGGAATTAGCTGAAATAGAAATTAAAGTTCCTATTATTAATATTATTAAAAATATAATTTTTGATGAATTATTAAAAATTAAAAAGAAAAGGACTGAACCTTTATAATTGGGGTATGAACCCAGTAGCTTAATTAGCTTACCTTTTTATATTTTAGTGTACGATGCACAAAAGTTTTTGATTCTTTTAGAAATAGTTTAATTCTGTTAAATATAATGAATGTAATTTATTACATAATTTACCCTATCAAGGTAATCCTTTTATCAGGCAATTCATT